AGAACCATCATACTTGCTGACCATCGATGAACTGATCGAATTAACCAACCAAAATTGGCCTCAGTCATTATGTATTGAACAGAGGAAAAAGCTTCTGTAACGGTTGGACGATAGTAAAAAGTCATAGCAAAACCTGTAGCTACTTGTACTAAAAAACAAGTAAGTGTGATCCCCCCTAAACAATAAAATATGTTGACATGAGGAGGAACATATTTACTAGTTATATCATCCGCAATCGCCTGAATCTCGAGACGTTCCTCAAACCAATCATATACCTTATTGAGATAGGTAATCCAAAGGAATTCCCCCTCTGAGAACCGTATATGAGAATTTCATCTCGTACGGCTCAAGCGGAAACACACAAATACTGATTTCAACGGATATGTAATAGAAAGTTCAAAACTTCTTAGCCACTTGATTCGATTTGCCCCAAAGATACGAAGTAACAAAAATCCGGAATCTCTTCTTTGTGATGATAATGCCAAAAATATCAAGTTGGCTCATCCATATTTCTTTATGTTGATCGGTACAGGCCTCTTGAATCTTCTCTTCCCTATTTTTTTATTTGTTATTTGATTTGTTGTTTTTTTGTGCGTAATGCAGATTAACAATAGTTTTGCTATTGATAGGAATTCCCTTGTTGAGACCCTATGAATCAATTGAAACCTCAGATTCATACTAGAACCACGATGATTTAATCAAGCAAAGCCTCAAGCTAAACTCAAAGGTTCTCTGAGTAAGAACCGTTTGATGATCACTTATTCAATGAATGGATGTAATGACTCAACAAAATCTAGAGAAACATTTGTCCTTTGTTCAAACTGAAAGAAGAAAAATCGTTTGATTTAGGAAATACCTATTTGAATTTGAATTTTTTTTTTGAGTCCGGTTGCGAAGTCTGAATAGTAAATAGTAGGTATGAATCATAGTTCAAATATTTCTTTTCTTGATCTATTCTATATATTCCGTGCTCCAGATACTAGAATAAATATCCGACGAGGTAGAATCATCTTGATAGAGATGACAGGCCCATTTTCTGTATTATCAATAGGATCAATTATAACAAGTCACACACTCATATTCCGGAAATACCGAAACAAATAAATCTCACGGTCGAACTACCAGAATGGTCTAGAAATCCGAGTCTTTCTTAAGTAAAGTAATTTTTTTGATTGAAAAACTAGGACTTTATAGTTCTTATGAACCTAACTCATTGAAATTCCATCCAGTAAAACGGAAGAATTATAAATTTCCAAAATAATAGATAGGAATATCGCAAATAGAGCCATTGCGACCCCCATAAGTGGTGTAGTCCCCCAGCCCGGTGCTACTTTACCATATTCCGAATTCAATGGTTTCAATAAATTCCCTACAGTAGTTCGTCTTGGTCCAGATCTAGAACTACCCTCAACGGTTTGTGTAGCCATAAAATACTATTCCTTGGTTGAGATCTGTTGACTTTGTATACCATTCCGTTGTAGTTGTAAATAAACGATCTTATCGTAGATCCATTGTGATCTTGAAATTATCTAAAAATGGAAACAGCAACCCTAGTCGCCATCTCCATATCCGGTTTACTTGTAAGCTTTACTGGGTACGCCTTATATACCGCTTTTGGGCAACCCTCTCAACAACTAAGAGATCCATTCGAAGAACACGGGGACTAGTTGAAGTAATGAGTCTCCCATATTGGGAGGCTCATTACTTCAATTGAGATAATGAAAAATTATTTCATTTTTTTAGTTTTAGTCGGAACCTTAGGCGGTTCTCGAAAAAAGATAGCGAAAAAAATTATCCCTAAAGTCGAGACTAAAAGGAATGTATAAACCAATGCTTCCATAGATTCGATCGTGGTTTACAATTATAGCTTCCACACCTATTCATTTGGGATCATTTACCATATAAAGAAAAGTAAAGAGTCAAAGAATAAATGGTGATTCAAATCAAGATTTCTCCGGTACCTTATGTCAAATCAAAAAAAATAGAGGCAAAAGATACCAGAGCAATGTTGTATCAGACTACTTGTCTCCTTGTAGTTGGATCCCCAAGTTTTTGAAATGCTCCAAATTCCACTTGAGCATCCAAATCTGGATCAATACCAGCAAAAACATCTCTGAACAAGGTTCTAGCACCATGCCAAATGTGTCCAAAAAAGAAGAGCAAAGCAAACGTAGCATGCCCAAAAGTGAACCAACCCCTTGGACTGCTACGAAAAACACCATCGGATTTCAAAGTAGCCCGATCTAATTCAAAAATTTCACCTAATTGGGCACGTCTAGCGTATTTTTTTACAGTAGCAGGATCACCATAACTAACTCCATTGAGTTCGCCACCATAGAACTCGACAGTTACACCTACTTGTTCAACACTATACTTTGATTCTGCCCTTCTAAAAGGAACATCGGCTCTCACAATTCCGTCTCCATCTACTAAAACTACCGGAAATGTTTCAAAAAAAGTAGGCATACGACGTACAAAAAGCTCGCGCCCTTCTTTATCT